TTTTAAAAATGTTTTAAGTATTGGAACAGAAAAAAAAACTATATAATACATTAATAAGATTAAATTTGTAGTTATTTAATTAAAAATATTTAAATATTTTTTTATATATAATAATAATAAATATAATTGTAAACATATATATAAACATATAAAATTTAACAACCATCTGATTATTTATATAAATTCATAAAAAAAAAATAAGAAATATAAAAATCTTATATTAATGGTATTAAATCTATTATATATATAAAAAAACTATTTATGTTTTAAATAATTAAAGTTAATTCTAGCTTTGATATTTATTGTTTATTTAATTAAATTGTATATAAATTTTTGTATAAATTAAATTAATTTAAAAAATTATTGTTTATATTATAATATTTAATATTAAAAATTAAAGAAATTTAGATTTAGTAATATAAAAATTATTGATTAAATTTGTGCCAGCAATCGCGGTTATACTAATAATAAAATAAATATTTTTATTTTAATTAATATAATTCATTAAAATGAAAATTTAATTTATAAGGTAAAATATTAAATTAAAATTTATTTTTTTTATAAATTTGTATGAAGTTAATAAATATATAAATAAACTAGGATTAGATACCCTATTATTAAATTAAAGATAAAAAAGATAAGTAGTATTAGATATGTTCTTGAAACTTAAAGAATATGGCAGTATTTTAATCTGTTTAGAGGAACCTGTTTATTAATTGATAGTCCACAATTTATTTTACTTAATTTTATTTAATTTGTATATCGTTGTTATAAAAATATTTTTTAGAAATGAAAAAATTTTAATTTTTTAAGATAAAGTTATATCAAATCAAGATGCAGTTTATAATTAAGAATTTAATGGGTTATAATAAATTAATTTTTAGATAATATGATGAAATATAATTTTGAAAGTAGATTTAAAAGTAATTTAAGTTAATTAATTTAAATGATGTTAGTTCTAAAATATGTACATATTGCCCGTCACTTTCATTTTAAATTGAAATAAGTCGTAACATAGTAGAAGTACTGGAAAGTGTTTCTAGAAAGATCAAATTAAATCTTTATAGTAAAGTAATTCATTTACATTGAAAATTTAATGTGCAAATCATTTTAATTTGAAATTTTTTCTTAATTTTTTTAAAATAAATAATTTAAATTATTTAAAATAATAATAATGATTTAATTTTTAGTATAATTAAAGAAAAAAAACATAATTTATAGAATAATAGTATAGTAATAGAAAGATGAAATATATGAAAATTTAATTATTAAGAAGTAGATTTAATTTATTGTATCTTGTGTATCAGAGAATATTTATTAATAATTATTTAATTTAATTTTTTCGAAATTTAAAGAGTTAATTAATTATATTAGTTATTGTAAAAAAAATATTAATAATAATTAATTAGAAATGAAATGTTAATCGTTTTAAATGATATCTAATTTCTTAAGAAATAAATTTAATTTAGTTATTTATTTAGTAAATTATTTTATATTTTAATGATTTGCAGGTATAAATAATTATATTAAAAGGGATAAGCTTTTTAATAAAATTTTATATTAACGTTTAAGTTATTTTTAAAAATATAGGAATAAAATTATTTATTATTTTTATTTTATTATAAAAAATTTTTAAAGGAGTATTAATTTTAAAATATTAAGATTAATAAAATTTATTGAGAATTTTGTTTTAATTTTTTTAAATAAAGATATAATGATATTATTAGTATATAAATTTAATATAAAATATATAAAAATTGGTTAATTAATTTTAAGAATTCGGCAAAATTTTATATTCGCTTGTTTAACAAAAACATGTCTTTTTGATTTTTAATTTAAGGTCTAATCTGCCCACTGAATTAAATTTTAAAGGGCTGCGGTAATTTAACCGTACAAAGGTAGCATAATAAATAGTTTTTTGATTAAAGACTGGAATGAATGATTGGACGAAATATAAGCTGTTTTAAATTAATTAAAATAGAATTTAATTTTTTAGTTAAAAAGCTAAAATGATTTTAAAAGACGAGAAGACCCTATAAATCTTTATAAAAATTGAGTTAATTTAAGTTATTTATAAATTATAATTTTAATTTAAAATTTATTTTATTGGGGTGATATAAAAATTTATAAAACTTTTTATTTATTATTATTTTAATTAAAAGTAAAGTTGATCTATTTTAGTAATTAAAAGAATAAGATACTTTAGGGATAACAGCGTAATTTTAATTTTAAGTTCTTATTAAAATTAAAGATTGCGACCTCGATGTTGGATTAAAATTTATTTTAAATGTAACCGTTTAAATATTTAGTCTGTTCGACTATTAAAATTTTACATGATCTGAGTTCAAACCGGTGTAAGCCAGGTTGGTTTCTATCTTTAAAAAAATTTAAATTTTTTAGTACGAAAGGATTGAAAATTTTGAATAAATTCAATTAAATTGAATTAATTTAATTATAATAATAACTATTTTGACAGAAAAATGTATTAAATTTAGAATTTAATTATATGTTATATTTAACATAGATAGTAATTAGTAATTATGAAATTTATATAACGTTAATTATTATAATTTTTTTAATTGTTATGGTTTTAGTGAGAGTGGCTTTTTTTACTTTATTAGAACGTAAGGTTTTAGGTTACATTCAGCTTCGAAAAGGTCCAAATAAAGTAGGTATAATAGGAATTGTTCAGCCTTTTAATGATGCAATTAAGTTATTTAATAAGGAATTTATTTTTCCTTATTTATCTAATTATTTAATATTTTTTTTTATGCCAGTGTTTAGATTATTTTTAAGATTATTAATTTGGGTGTTAATTCCTTATGGAATAATTTTATTTAATTTTAATTTAGGATTTTTGTTTATGTTAAGATTATTAAGAGTTGGAGTTTATTTTATAGTAATTTCTGGATGATCTTCAAATTCTAATTATGCTAAATTAGGGAGTTTACGAGGTATATCACAAACAATTTCTTATGAAGTAAGATTAGCTTTAATTTTATTATCGGTGATGAATTTAATTATAGGATTTAACTTTTTAGATTTAGCAATTTATCAAAAAAATATTTGATTTTTATTTATATTATTTCCTTTAGTTTTATGTTTAATTTCTTCAATATTAGCTGAATTAAATCGTGCTCCGTTCGATTTTATTGAAGGGGAAAGAGAGTTAGTGTCAGGGTTTAATATTGAATACAGAAGAGGAGGGTTTGCTTTAATTTTTTTAGCTGAATATGCTAGAATTTTATTTATAAGAATAATATTTGTGTTATTATTTATAGGGGGTCAAGTTTTTCAGTTGATGTTTTTTTTAAAGTTGATAATTTTAGGGTTTATTTTTATTTGAATTCGTGGGACTTTACCTCGATATCGTTATGATAAATTAATAAATTTAGCATGAAAGTTTTATTTACCAATTTCTTTAAATTATTTAATATTTTTTTTTTGTTTTAATATTTATATTTGTAATAAATTTAGTAAAATAAAATTATAAATTAATAGAAATAATATTTCTTTCTTAAGTTTTCAAAACAAATGCTTATAAAAGCTTATTAATTAAATAATATTATCTCATATTTTATTAATAAATGGGTTGATAAAAAAGTATAAAAAATATAAGATTGTGATTATTTGACTTAATTTAATATAAGGAGATTCTATTGGGCATCTTCCTAGTCAGGTTAATAAAATAAAAATAGATACAAAAATTCAAAATAAAATTTTATTTATAAGATAGAATTGGTTTCCTTTAATATTTTTAATAAAAGTAAAAGGTATAATAAATAAAATTATGATTGATATTATAAGAGCGATTACTCCTCCTAATTTATTAGGAATTGACCGTAAAATTGCATAAGCAAATAAAAAGTATCATTCTGGTTGAATGTGGATTGGGGTAATCATAGGATTTGCTGGGATGAAATTATCTGGGTCACCTAATAAAAATGGGCTATAAATTGATAAAATTAAAATGATTATAATTAGTACGAAAAATCCTAAAGTGTCTTTTATTGTAAAATAAGGATGGAATGGAATTTTATCAATATTATTACTAATATTTAGGGGATTTCTAGATCCTGTTTGGTGTAGGAATATTAAATGAATTATAGAAAATGCTAGAATAATAAAGGGTAGAATAAAGTGAAATATAAAAAAACGGTTTAAGGTTGCGTTATTGACAGCAAACCCTCCTCAGATTCATTGAACTATATCTGGCCCTAAATAAGGGATTGCTGATAAAATGTTAGTAATTACAGTAGCTCCTCAAAAGGATATTTGACCTCATGGTAAAACATAACCTATAAAGGCTGTTATTATAGTTAAAAGTAAAATTATAATACCTACGAATCATGTTGGTTTAAATATGAAAGATTCATAGTAAATTCCTCGTCCTACATGTAAATATAATACAATAAAAAAAAATGATGCTCCATTAGCATGTAAAGATCGAATAAATCATCCATAATTTACATTACGATAAATGTGGTTAATTCTATCAAATGCTAATTCGATATTAGGAACGTAATTTATTGTTAAGAATAAACCTGTTAAAATTTGGATAATCAAACAAATTCCAAGAAGTGATCCCATATTTCATCAAAAGGAAATATTTGAGGGAGTTGGGAGATCGATTAAAGCGTTTGTTATAATTTTAAAAATAGGATGGGACGATTTTAGTGGTTGGAATTTGTGGTTTTTCATTAAAATTTAATACGTATTGGGCCATAGGATAAATTAGAAATTTTAGTTACAATAATTAAAGTTAGCATTAAGTATATTATTAGTAAGATGGTTAGGTATATTTCATTTTTGTTGTAAAAATTTGATAAAAATAAGTTATTTTCTGTGTTGAAAAAAACAAAAAGAGTTATAAATCTATTTATTTCTAAGTTTATATTAAAAAAGAGAATTTTTAAATAAATAAAAAATAGAATAGTAGAAATTAGTATAAGAAAAAATTTATTGACAGTTAAAAAATTTAATTTATTAGAGGTTAGACTTGAAATGTAAATGAATAGTACTAGTATTCCTCCAATAAAAGTTAAAAATATCATATAAGATATTCAAAATGATGTTCTTATTGATCCTAATATTAGTGTTATAATTGTGGTTTGAATAATTATGATAATTGTAATAATTAATGGGTGATGAAGATTAAGTAAAAGTAGTCTTATGAGTAAAAATATAAAAAATATTAAAGTATAAATATCAAGAAATAGTTTAATTAAAATAATAATTTTGGAGATTATAGATAAATAAAATATTTTTTTTTGAAGTTTTTAAAGATTATTCTTAATATTGATTTACAAAATCAAGGTTTTTTTTAAACTATAAAAACTAATGAAAAATATATATTTAATAAATTTTATTATAATTAATTACTTAATTGGAAATTTTATATATTCTCTTAATCGTAAGCATTTATTAATTATTCTTTTAAGATTAGAATTTATTATATTAAATTTATTTTTTTTAATTTATTTATATACTGTTAGTTTGGGGAATAGAATATATTTTATAGTATTATTTATAGTTTTAAGAGTTTGTGAAGGAGTTTTAGGTATTTCTATTTTAATATATATAATTCGAATTTTTGGGAATGATTATGTACGTATTTTTAGAGTTATTTAATGATAAAGTTTATTTTTATGTTAAGATTTTTATTATTTTTATGTTTATTGCAAAAATCATATTGAATTATTCAATTAATAATTTATTTATTGATATTTTTATTTATATTTTTAACATCTAGAAGTTTATATTTTAGAAATTTGAGATATATTTTTGGGTGCGATATAGTATCATATATATTAATTCTTTTAAGAATTTGAATTAGAGGGTTAATACTTTTAGCTAGTTTAAAAATTAATTTGAGAAATTTTTATGTAAATATTTTTGTTATAAATGTAGTAATTTTATTATTATTGTTAGTTTGTACTTTTAGTAGAATAAATTTATTTATATTTTATTTATTTTTTGAAGGTTCATTGGTTCCTATTTTAATTTTAATTTTAGGGTGAGGAGCTCAACCTGAGCGATTAATAGCAGGTATATATCTATTATTTTATACTTTATTTGTATCTTTGCCTATGTTGATAGGAATTTTTTATTTAGATCAAAAAATTTACGGAGTAATAATTTATTTGTTAAAAAATTTAGATTTTAATTTTTTAATGATATATTTAGTTATATTAATAGCTTTTTTAGTGAAAGTTCCAATATTTTTTGTTCATTTATGGCTTCCTAAAGCTCATGTTGAGGCTCCAATTTCTGGATCAATAATTTTAGCTGGAATTATATTAAAGTTAGGGGGTTATGGTATTATACGTGTGTTAGTATTTTTATCTTCTTTAAATATAAAGTTTAATAACTTTTTAATTACAATTAGAATAGTAGGGGCTTTTTATGTTAGTTTGATATGTTTTTTTCAAATTGATTTGAAATCTTTAGTAGCTTATTCTTCTGTGGCTCATATGGGTATTATATTAGCTGGGCTATTAACAATAACTAATTGAGGGTTTAGTGGAGCTTATTTATTAATAATTGGTCATGGGTTATGTTCTTCTGGTTTGTTTTGTTTAGTGAATTTTAATTATGAACGGTTAATAAGACGAAATTTATTAATTAATAAGGGGATAATAACAATAATACCTATTTTGACTTTATGGTGATTTTTATTTTTATCATCAAATATATCGGCTCCTCCTTCGTTAAATTTAATTGGGGAAATTAGTCTAATAAATAGTTTAGTAAGATGATCTTATATTATAATAATTATGCTAATATTAGTTTCTTTTTTTTCAGCTGGGTATAGTTTATATTTATTTTCTTTTATACAACATGGTAATTTTTTAGGAAGAATGAGAAGATATTATATGGGAGAATCACGAGAATATTTATTATTATTTCTTCATTGGATTCCTTTAAATTTAATAGTTTTAAAGCTTGATTTTTTAATTTTTATATTTTAAGAACTTAAATAGTTTAAAAAAAAATTTTAATTTGTGGGATTAAAGATATAATTAATTATTTTAAGTTATATATTTATTAAATTTATATTTTATTAGAGGGTTATTTTTAATAGTATTTAGATTATTATGTTTATTTATAGGAAATTATTTATTTTTTAAGGAGTTGAGAATTTTTTATGAGTATGAATTTTTTTCGTTAAATTCAAGAGAGTTGGTAATAGTGTTGTTATTTGATTGAATGACAATATTTTTTATTGGGGTAGTATTTTTAATTTCTAGTATAGTAATTTTTTATAGTTGAAGTTATATAGCTGCTGATATTAATAAAAATCGGTTTTTAATTTTAGTATTATTGTTTGTAATATCAATAATATTTATAATTATTAGTCCTAATTTAATTAGAATTTTATTAGGATGAGATGGGTTAGGGTTGGTTTCTTATTGTTTGGTAATTTATTATCAGAATGTAAAATCTTATAATGCGGGGATATTGACTATTTTATCTAACCGAGTTGGGGATGCAGCTATTTTGATAGCTATTGCTTGAATAATCAATTATGGTAGATGAAATTTTTATTTTTATCAAGTTTATATGAAAATAGACAGTTATATATTTATTATTGGATTTTTAGTGATTTTAGCTGGAATTACTAAAAGAGCTCAAATTCCATTTTCTTCTTGACTTCCTGCTGCTATAGCGGCTCCTACTCCTGTATCTGCTTTAGTTCATTCTTCAACTTTAGTAACTGCGGGGGTTTATTTATTAATTCGATTTAGTACATTAATGGAAAATTCTATTTTGTTTAAGTTTTTAATATTTTTAGGTATATTGACGATATTTATATCAGGATTAGGGGCTAATTTTGAATTTGATTTAAAAAAAATTATTGCTCTTTCAACTTTAAGTCAATTAGGATTAATAATAACTATTTTAGGGGCTGGTTTTATAAATTTAGCTTTTTTTCACTTATTAACTCACGCTTTTTTTAAAAGTTTATTATTTTTATGTGCTGGGGTTTTAATTCATAGATTTAAAGATACTCAAGATATTCGTAGTATGGGGAATGTTATTAAGTATATACCTATAGTTAGAGCTTATTTTAATATTTCTAATTTGGCTTTATGTGGGGCTCCTTTTTTAGCTGGATTTTATTCAAAGGATTTAATTTTAGAAGTTATATTTTTATCTAATATAAATTTAATTAGATTTTTTTTTGTTTTTTTTTCTACGGGGTTAACAGTTAGTTATTCTTTTCGTTTATTATATTGAAGTTTTTTTTCTGACTTTAAGTTATATAGTTTATTTAATTTACATGATGAGGATAGAGTTATAAATAAAAGTATGTTTACATTAATAATAATAAGAATTATTGTTGGAAGTGTGTTAATATGAGTAATTATACCTGTAATAAGAATGGTTTATATTCCTTTACATTTAAAATTAATAGTTTTATATGTAATTTTTATAGGGTTAATTATAAGATATATATTTATTTATATTTATAAATTAAAAAATTGAAAAATTTGGTTTCAGATGAGAAGATTTATAGGAAGTATATGATTTTTTCCTATTCTTTCTACATATGGGGTTAATTTTTTAATTTTAAAGAGAGGGTTATTGATAAAAAAAAGTTTAGATTTTGGGTGGTTAGAAAATTTAATTTATGTGAATATTAATATTAATTTAATAAATTTATCAAGAATTATTCAAAAATTTCATATAAATTTTATTAAAATTTATTTAATAATTTTTGTTATTTGAGTATTTATTTTAATAATTTTAATTATAATTTACTTAAATAACTTATATAGAGTATAATATTGAAGATGTTAGAGTGATTATTTTAATCTTTAAGTAATTTATAAAAATTATTTATTTTTACAATGAAAATGTAATGTTTTTGTTAAACTATATAAATAGAGATACTAATGATTTTACACTATGGTTTAAGTTAGCAGCTTAATATGAAATCTCTTTAATTGGAATATTCATTCAGTTTTATTATTAACAATAATATACCTCTATTTGGTTTCAATTAAAAATAAGGAGTAATTTTATACTCAATTTTTAAGTCGAAATTAAATGCTTTAAGCTTCTTATTTAAATTTTAAGATAAGTTTAATAAAACTTTTTTTGAGTGCAAATCAAATATTTTGAATAAATTATAATCCTAATTTGTTCAGTTTAGTATATTATTATTTCATTCATAGTATAATCCTATTAGTAAAATTAAAATGAATAATGTTCTAATAATAAATCAGTGTATTATTTGGCAGATATTAAAAATTGTAATTATTGGTATAATAAGGACAATTTCTACGTCGAAAATTAAAAAAATAACTGTAATTAAAAAAAAATGAAGCGAAAAGGGGAGTCGAGCTGATGATTTTGGGTCAAATCCACATTCAAAAGCTGAAAGTTTTTCTAAATCATTAAAGGATTTTTTTGCTAAAATTAAAGCTAGCATAATTATGATATTTGCGATAATAATTGAAATAACAAAAATTATTATTAATAAGAGGATTATTTATATTAAAAAAAATAAACTTTTTGATTGGAAATCAAATATACTAAATATATTATATAAATAATTATGATCCTCATCAATATATTGCTGTGTATAAGAATAATCAAACAACGTCAACAAAATGTCAATATCATGCTGCAGCTTCTAATCCAAAATGATGATTATTAGAAAAATGATAATTGTAGTGTCGGATTAGACAAGTTAATAAAAATAATGTTCCAATGATTACATGTAATCCGTGGAAACCTGTTGCTATAAAAAATGAAGTCCCGTAAATTCTATCAGCAATAGTAAATGGAGCTTCTATGTATTCATATGCTTGAAGGAGTGTAAAATAAAATCCTAAAATTACAGTTAAAAGAAGTCTATAAGAAGATTGCGTAAAATTATTTTCTAAAATTCTATGGTGAGCTCAAGTTACTGTGATTCCTGATGTTAAAAGAATAATTGTATTAAGAAGGGGGATTTGAAAAGGGTTAAATGGATAAATTGATAAGGGGGGTCAAGTTCTTCCGATTGAGATTCTAGGGTTTAAATTATTATGAAAAAAGGCTCAAAAAAAAGCGGTAAAAAAAAGAATTTCCGATACAATGAAAAGGATTATTCCTCATCGTAATCCTGTGGTTACATCAAAAGTATGTATACCTTGGTAACATCCTTCTCGAGAAATATCTCGTCATCACTGATATATTGTTATTAAAGTAATAGTTAAGCCTAAAAAGACTAAAGAGATATTAAATGTATGGAATCATATTACTAGTCCTGCTATTAAAGTTATTGAACTAAGAGCTCCAGTTAAAGGTCAAGGTCTATAATTAACTAAATGAAAGGGGTGGTTAGAGTGGGTTGACATTATTTAGATTACTTCACTAGAATAAAGGGTGCTTAAAATAGTGAAGACATAGGCTTGAATCACAGAAACAGCGGCTTCTAAAGTAAGGAGAAGGATTATTACGATAATTAAGAATATTGCAATAAATGAAGATACGTTTAGATTTATTCTTCTTAAAAGAGTAATTAGTAAGTGTCCCGCAATTATATTTGCTATTAATCGAACGGCGAGTGTTCCAGGTCGAATTAAATTTCTAATTGTTTCAATAATTACTATGAATGATATTAATATAGATGGGGTTCCTTGAGGGACTAAATGAATAAATATATGTTGAGTATTATTGATTCATCCGTATATTATAAAGGTAAACCATAGTGGTAAAGCTAATGATAATGTTATAGATAGGTGTCTTGTACTAGTGAAAATATAGGGGTATAAACCTATGAAATTATTTATTAAAATTAATCTAAATAGGGAGATTAGAATAAAAGTTCTTCCATTGGAATAGTTTGGTCCAATAAGTATTTTGAATTCTTTATGAAGAAAATTTGAAGTTACGTTTCAAAAAAAAAAGAGACGTGTGGGAATTAATCAAAAAGAGATAGGGATAATTATTAATCCTAACAGGGTTCTTAGTCAATTTAAGGAAAGTCTTATAATATTAGTTGATGGGTCAAAAATAGTAAATAGATTTGTTATCATTTTCAATTGATTTTTTTTTGAATAATGGAAATTTTAGAGCTTGATAGATTGGGATTATAAATAAAATAATTTATAATTAAGAATAAAATAAGAAATATAATAAATATTAAAAATAAAAATAATCAATTGAGGGGTATTATTTGAGGGATAAAAGAATACTATAAATGTAGTAATTTAAATATGACATATTTATGTTATTTTTAACTAATTCTTTTATATTAGAGGTTTCATTAGAAGTAGGGGAAATTACTATTAATGGTTTAAGAGACCAGTACTTATTTAGTTATCTAATGTAATAATTTTTAATTCAATTAATGAAAAATATAGGAGAGATTCTTTCAATAGTAATTGGTATAAAACTGTGATTTGTTCCGCAAATTTCTGAACATTGACCAAAAAATAGACCTGGTCGATTTAGTAGAAAGTTGGCTTGATTTAAGCGGCCAGGGACAGCGTCAGCTTTGACTGCTAAAGAGGGAATTGTTCAAGAATGAATTACGTCTGAAGCTGAGATTATAATTCGAATTTGAGTTTTTATAGGTAGAATAATTCGGTTGTCGACTTCAATGAGTCGAAATTCATTTGTATTAATTTTATCTGTTGGGATTATATATGAGTCGAAATTAATTTTTTGGAAGTCTGAATATTCGTAAGATCAGTATCATTGATGACCTATAGTTTTTAAAGTAATGATAGGCTTATTATTTTCATCTAGTAAGTAAAGTAATTTTAGTGACGGTAATGCAATAAAAATTAAAATGATAGCTGGTAGAATCGTTCAAATTAATTCAATTATTTGTTCTTCTATTAAAAATCGATTAATTATTTGATTAAAAAATAAATTTATTATTAGGTAAGTAATAAAAAAAATAATTAATGTTAAAATAAGTAGGGTAAAGTCATGGAAGAAAATTATTTGCTCTATTAAAGGGGATGATCCATTTTGAAAATTTAGATTTGATCAAGTAGCGATTTCTAAAAAAAGATAAATCTTTATAAATGGGGTTTAAATCCATTGCATTTTTCTGCCATATTAGAAATATGAAATTAAGGGTATTTCGTTAAATCTATGTTCAGAGGGGGGTGTATTTTGTAATCAATCAATATTTGAATTTATTTGAAGGTTAAAGATAATTGGACGTTGATTAATTATTCTTTCTCAAATAATAATTAGTAATATTATTATTCCAATTATTGATATAATAGACCCTAGAGAAGAAATAATATTTCAAGATAAATAAGCATCTGGATAATCAGAATATCGTCGGGGTATTCCAGAGAGCCCTAAAAAATGTTGGGGGAAAAAGGTTAAATTTACTCCAATAAATATAATAATGAATTGAATTTTTAGTCAGAAAGTATTTATAGTTAATCCTGTAAATAATGGGTATCAGTGAATGAATCCTCCTATAATTGCAAATACGGCTCCTATAGATAATACATAATGAAAATGGGCTACTACATAATAAGTATCATGAAGTATAATATCAATTGAAGAGTTAGCTAGGATAATTCCAGTTAATCCTCCTATTGTAAATAAGAAAATAAATCCTAATCTTCATAAAAGTCTAGGGTTATAATTAATTTTTCTTCCGTGAAGAGTGGCAAGTCAACTAAAAATTTTAATTCCTGTGGGAATAGCAATAATTATTGTTGCTGATGTAAAGTAGGCTCGAGTATCAACATCTATACCAACAGTAAATATATGATGAGCTCACACAATGAATCCTAAAAGACCAATTGTTATTATAGCATAAATTATCCCTAAAAATCCAAATGATTCCTTTTTCCCTCTTTCTTGATTAATAATTTGAGAAATTATTCCAAACCCTGGTAGAATTAAAATATAAACTTCTGGATGACCAAAAAATCAGAATAAATGTTGGTAAAGAATAGGGTCTCCTCCTCCTGATGGGTCAAAAAATGAGGTATTTAAATTACGGTCAGTTAATAATATAGTAATAGCACCGGCTAAAACTGGTAAGGAGAGAAGAAGGAGAAGGGCCGTAATTGCTACAGATCAAACAAATAGAGGAAGTCGGTCTAGAGTAATTAAGTTAGATCGTATATTAATTGTGGTAGAGATAAAATTAATAGCACCTAAAATTGAGGAAATTCCTGCTAAGTGTAAAGAAAAAATTGAAATATCTACTGATCTTCCAGCGTGAGCAATATTGGACGATAATGGGGGGTATACAGTTCATCCTGTTCCGGTTCCATTTTCGACAATGGAACTAATTAAAAGGAAATTTAGAGAAGGAGGTAAAAGTCAGAAACTTATATTATTTATACGAGGGAAAGCTATATCAGGAGCTCCAATTATTAAAGGAACTAATCAATTTCCAAATCCTCCAATTATAATTGGTATAACTATAAAAAAAATTATAATAAATGCGTGAGCTGTTACTAAAACGTTATAAATTTGATCATTTTTAATTAAGGATTCTGAAGTTCCTAATTCTGTTCGGATAATTATACTAAGAGAAGTTCCCACTATTCCAGCTCAGATTCCGAAAATAAAATAAATAGTTCCAATATCTTTATGATTTGTAGAAAATAATCATTGTCGCAGTAAAATGGCTGAATATTAGGCAATAAATTGTAAATTTATTTATAAGAATAAATTCTTTTTTACTAAAGTTTTATATTCAATTAATGATATTAAATTGCAAATTTAAAGTAGTAAAAAATTACTAAAACTTAAAAATTTTTTTTTTATTTATAATTTTGAAGATTATTAGTTTAATTAACTTAAAGTTTTAAAGATAAAGGATTGAGAAGAAAATTAATCCAAATAAAGATATGAATGATATAATAATTATTAAATTAATTTTATTAAGAATAATTTTATTAAATTTAATTTCGTAATAATTTATTATTAAAAATGAGTATATAATACGTAAATAAAAGAATAAATTAATTAAGGAACTAATGATTAAAATAAAATTTATGAAATAAAATTTATTTAAAATAAGAAAATTAATAGTTAATCATTTAGGGAGAAACCCTAAAAATGGAGGTAACCCTCCTAAACTTAAAAGATTTAAAAAAATGAAGTAATTGATATATGTAGAAGGTTTAGATGAAAAAATTTGAATTAAATGAAAAATTTTTATAAAATTAAACATTATTATTAGAATTGAAGTTAAAAAACTATAGGTTAAGAAATATAACAGTCATATATTTATATTAATTATTATGGTTACGAGTATTCAGCCAATATGAGAAATTGACGAATATGCTAAAATTATTTGTAAAGATGTTTGGTTAAATCCTATTAAACTACCTAAAATTACTCTAAGAATAATAAAGAAAGTTAACACTATTGTTAAGTAACAGTAGGATAGGATAATTATTGGAATAATTTTTTGTCAAGTTCTTAAGATTAAGCAATTTATTCAACTTAGGCCTTTTATAGTTTTAGGAAACCAGAAGTGAAAAGGGGCAGCTCCTATTTTTATTAAAAGTCTGATATTTATAATAAAAAAAATGAAAAAATTTATTCAATTAAAATGTGCAAATCATTTGTTTATTGAAATTAGAATAATTGAAGAAAGTAAAAAATTAGCAGATCTTAATGATTGAATTAGAAAGTATTTTATTATTCTTTCTGAGCTTAGAGAATTAGAATTATTAATTATTAATGGAATAAAGGAAATTAAATTAACTTCTATTCCTATTCATATATTAATAAATGAAAGTGATGATACGGAAAATAGTCTACTTATTATTATGGTAGTAAAAAATATTAATTTTGTGTAATTATAATTAGTAGAAATTTTAAAAAAAAGGATTAAACCTTTATAAATGAGGTATGAACTCATTAGCTTATTTAGCTTATCTTTAATTTTTGATATTATATATTAATGTAAGAAGCATATAAATTTTTGAAATTTAAAGATATAGTTTAATTCTATAAAATATAATAAAGGTAAATAATTACATGATTTATTCTATCAAAATAATCCTTTTTATCAGGCACTTTATT